TTGTCAATATGATTGTAAATTTGGAATATAAATGTTGAGAAAAGAATAAAGAATATAAAAAAGACTATAAAAAAATACAATGAAAAAAAGAATTAAGTCAATTTTTTGTTATTATTAATTATTATTAATATTTTCTATTTTTATATGTTATTTTATCTGTTTTTTTTATCTTATTTTATCTTATTTTTTTTATGCAATTACTTCATTTATTCAATTGATCTTTTTTCTCTATATTTTATATGAATAAAATTAGCTCAATAAGATCTGTTATAGAACACGGTATTCTATAGTAGCAATATTCTATAGTAGCAAAGCAATAAGAAATACGAATAATAAATAAAAAAGTAGGAATAGAACAAAAGAGGGGGGAGGAAATAATAAAGAAAAATTTATACAAAGCTAGATATGAGTCATCCACACCCTCTTTTTTGTATTTCATTAATTGAATTTTGTTTGATTAAGACTAAGTTCCATAAAAACCCCCGCCTTCTTTAAAATATCATGAACAGTTCCCGTGGGTTGAGCTCCTTTTTCAAGGAAATAGAGAATAGCGGGAACATTTAAATAGGTTTGATTATTTATCGGATCATAAAAACCCACCTTTCGAAGATCTCTTCCCTCTCTTCGGGATCGAACATCAATTGCAACGATTCGATAAACGGCTCATTGGGATAGATGTAGTTAAATAATACCCCCCCTAGAAACGTATAAGAAGTTTTCTCCTCGTACGGCTCGAGAAAAAAATGATTAAAAGTTATGTCTATGTATGGGATTCTAATGTATGGAATTAGAATGTCAAAAAGATCCATAAACCCAGCAAATCAATTAGACATTTAAACCCGTCTTTTTTTTTCGAAAAAAAAAAGAATAAAAAAGCATTCGTACTCTCATAACTCAAGTCAAATAACTCTCAAAATGCTCAAAAAATCCTTAGGCATTCTTTCTTTTATTGAGTGGTCTCTAACCCCTTTTTTGTTTGTCTCATTTAGAATCGGTTTCGATTCCTCATTTTTATCTAGTTGTTGAGACAATTGAAAAGGGTATTTCCTTGTTCTAGGATCCTTTATCTTTGCCTTGAATCATTGGGTTTAGACATTACTTCGGCGATATTTAATCATTTCAAAAATGGCAGCAACATGCCCCTTTATGCTTCTCTCTTTTTTTCTTTCTATCAAAGAATCATATGAACGATTAATTACCGCATGACACACTTTTGATCGAAAGAGTTTTACCAATTCCAACAATTTTTCTTTTTGATTTTAAAATAGTTTGAATCGGAGCCTTTCGATTTATATATCAAAAATAGACTTACGAAGTTGTTCCAACTTATTGATTTCCATTAACTAACCCTAGATCCTTGCCCCTGAAAAATGGATGTTTCTCTTCGAGCTCCATCCTGTACTATTTACATTACAACCCAACAAAAAGACGGATTATAATAGAACAGAACAAAGGATGTCGAGCCAAAAGCACCTTCATTTCTACATAATGGAAAGTGGTGGGTTTTGACATCCACAGCCGATCATGTCCTTCAAGTCGCACGTTGCTTTCTACCACATCGTTTCAAACGAAGTTTTACCATAACATTCCTCTAGTTTGGAACATTGATTCAATTATGGAATCATGAATAGTCATTGGTTCAGTCGATACATAGTAATCTATCTATACTTCTTCCTTCTATATGAAATCAATTTCTTTCTATATGAAAGAAATAGATAATTTAGGAAGAAAAAGCCTCAATAAGAATTCAAATTACCCCATATTGTATTGTATTCATACAATATATTTTTAACTTTTATTAATATTAAACTTTTCTATTCTAATTAATAAGAAATTAAAAATTTCATTAATAATAATATCACGAATATTATATATTACAAATAATACAAATAAACTAATCTTTTTGAATCTGCTTTGCATCTTCAAATAACTCGATAGAATAGATTCTCCAATCTCACAGTTCTTCGAGTGCCAATCTTAAGAAATCATTAAAAATCAAAAGCAAGAATCGCATTTTCTCCAATATTTGACTCAAAGAAGGTTGGTAAAAAAAAAGAGCAATTTAGATTCGGATATCGTTATTCTGATAGATAAAAAGAGTCTGCTCTGGGACGGAAGGATTCGAACCTCCGAATAGCGGGACCAAAACCCGTTGCCTTACCACTTGGCCACGCCCCATTTAGATTTCTATTTGAAACTACTAAACACTAATATGGGTATTCCTTGTTCGTCAATTCCAGTTCCAAATAGCTATGGAATAGATTAGATTCTTGCTAGGATTTTGGCACGTATGGATAGAGAATTAAACCTAATTTATTGATCATTACATATAATTCAATTAAGATATTGTATGAAAGTATGATTTCTTCTATTCTCTTGTAAGAATTGAAGGCTTTTTGATTGGGTGAGTTCAAAGAAGTATTGTTTAGTCTGCCTTATTTTCCTTTCTTCATTTTTTTCCTTATATCAAAATATCAAAAAAACATATTAATAACTCAAT